AGTAACTCTGCTTTGATTGTCCACCAAATGAGGGGACCCTTCCTCCGCGTGTAAAAAAGGAATAAATAAATCAATCAAATTACGGGAAGCTTCGTGAAGTGCTTCCTTAGGGGTTAAACTCCCATTCGTCCATATTTCAAGGAAAAGTATCTCTTGTTTCTCGTTTCCATTCCCATAAGCGTAAGAATTAATACTATGATTCACATTTCGAACAGGCATGAATACAGCATCCATAGGGTAACTTCCATCTTGATAGTTGTTTGGGGTTTTCATACGGTATCCGCGATCCCTCTCGATTTTTAATTCAATACACAAATCAATTGGCTCTGTCAAACTAGCAATATGCTGTGTAGTATCAATTATTTCCACGGAAGGTGGTGGGATTATATCTTGAGCAGTTATGTATCTAGGACCTCTGACGCAAATAGATGCGTCTAGAGTTCCATACAGATTACTTCTCAATACAATTTCTTTCAAATTCATTAAAATTTCATGTACTGATTCTTCAATACCGACTATCATAGAATATTCATGCGGTACCCTCTCGAATTTTGCACGTGTGATACATGTTCCTTCTATTTCTCCAAGTAGAGCCCTTCGTATCGCGATGCCTATCATATCTGCTTGACCTTTCAAAAGAGGGGACAGAATGAAACGGCCATAATGAAGGCGCTTACTGTCTACTCTTGATTCAACACACTTCCACCGTAATGTCCGAGTGGATACTTTTACTTCCTCTCGAACCATACTAATATTATATTATTTGATCAGATTTCGGAATCATTTATTTCTCTTGAAATTTGAATGGGTTCAATTCTTATTTCTACACACGTCTTTTTTTAGGGGGTCTACATCCATTATGTGGCATAGGGGTTACGTCACGTACGAAACTTAATAGTATACCGCTTCTACGAATAGCTCGTAATGCTGCATCTCTTCCGAGACCAGGACCCTTTATCAAGACTTCGGCTCGTTGCATACCCTGATCCACTACGGTACGAATAGCATTTCCTGCTGCGGTTTGAGCAGCAAACGGCGTCCCTCTTCTTGTGCCCTTGAATCCACAAGTACCCGCGGAGGACCAAGAAACCACCCTGCCTCGTACATCTGTAACAGTCACAACGGTATTGTTGAAACTCGCTTGAACATGAATAACTCCTTTTGGTATTCGACGCCCAGTCTTACGTGACCCAAAACGTCCACTCCTACGTGAACCAATTCTTGGTATAGGTTTTGTCATATTTTATCATCTCATAAATATGAGTCAGAGATATACGGATATATCCATTTCATGTCAAAACAGATCCTTTATTTAAGGTCCTTTATATTTATAGATATAGAGTTTTTAAAAAAAGGATTACCCCTGTCTCTGTTTATGTCTTGGGTTGGAACAAATTACTATAATTCGTCCCCGCCTACGGATCAATCGACATTTTTCACAAATTTTACGAACGGAAGCCCTTATTTTCATATTTGTCATTCCTTAACTTAATTCTGAATCTACTCCTTGGAAGAAAATAAGTCTCTTGATATTTTGAACCTCTAATTGTATCCGCACCCCATGAAAAGGATTTTCAAAAGGGGCCTAATCGTTCGAATCCTTGTTGCGAAGTCTATAAATTATACGTCCCCTGGTTGAATCATAACGACTTACTTCGATTTTGACTCTATCTCCAGGTAGTATCCGTATAAAACTACGTCGGATCCTCCCCGAAACATAACCTAGAATCAGATCCTGATTATCTAAACGAACCCGGAACATACCATTGGGAAGTGATTCAGTAATTAAACCTTCATGAATCAATTTTTGTTCTTTCATTCCCGGTAACCCCCTTGAGGTATCAACTAATGAAGGAGAAGTGATATTAAACAACCTGCCTTTCCTTTCTTTTTCACAAATAGGAAGTTACGGTATATCGGCGGGATTACCATATATAACACAAAATTTCTCCTCCAATCCTTTTTAGTCGAGCCTCTCGATCCGTCATTATCCCCCGGGAAGTAGACAGAATGACAATTCCCATTCCGCCTAAAACCCTAGGAATTTGTTGATAGTTGGAATATATTCGTAAACCTGGGCGGCTGATACGCTTTAAAATATTTCTATATCTTCCTTTCCTATTCCTTCTATGTCGCAGGGTTGAAACCAAGAAATGTTTATTGTCTTCTCGATGTTTCCTAACGTTTTCAATAAAACCTTCCCGGAGAAGTATTCGAACAATGTTTTCGGTGATATTAGTAGATACTATTCGAACCATTCCCTTTTTATTCATATCCGCATTCCTTATAGAAGTTATTATATCGGCAATAGTGTCCTTACCCATGATGAACTATAATTATTGTTGCCTCTTTCTTTTGATATAATCAACATGTTCCACTTTTTTTTTTTATTTATTTTATTTTTTAATTTTTAAAGGTATATGCGTGAGACATAATCTAGACTAATTAATCTATTTCGGGGATCATATAATCATGATATCCCCATCTGGATCTCATCTACTGGTATTTTTTATAATACCTCAGGAGCTAATGAGACTATTTTAGCGAAATTCAACTGTCTCAGTTCCCGAGCGATTGCTCCAAAAACTCGAGTTCCTTTTGGATTTCCTTCTTGATCAATGACAACTGCTGCATTGTCATCATATCGTATTATCATGCCGTTATCGCGTTTGAGTTCTTTACATGTACGTACAATTACAGCTCGAATTACTTCGGATCTTTCGAGAGGCATATTTGGCACTGCTTCTTTGATTACAGCAACAATAACGTCACCAATATGAGCATATCGGCGATTACTAGCTCCTAAGATTCGAATACACATCAATTCCCGAGCTCCGCTGTTGTCCGCTACATTCAAATGGGTCTGAGTTTGAATCATATCATTTTTTTTTTTTATCAGCTCTTTCAATGCAAAGTGCAAAGGAAAAAAGAAAGAGATATTGTTTGTCCAGAAATAAAAAATCTGCCATTGTCTTTCTCCTCACAAATACCCTTTTGTTTCCACACCCCTATCCCGCAATAATGAATTGAGTTCGTATAGGCATTTTTGACGCTGCTATTGAAATAGCTGTTCTAGCTACAGTTTCTGATACTCCGCCCATTTCATAAAGTATTCGACCCGGTTTAACGACGGATACCCAATATTCCGGAGATCCCTTCCCAGAACCCATACGTGTTTCCGTGGGTCTTACGGTAACGGGCTTGTCGGGAAATATGCGTACCCAAATTTTTCCACCGCGACGCGCATATCGTGTCATGGCTCGCCGCCCGGCTTCTATTTGTCTGGATGTGATCCAAGAGGGTTCAAGTGCCTGAAGAGCATATCTACCGAAACAAATATGATTGCCTCGATAAGAGATTCCCTTCATTCTACCTCTATGTTGTTTACGGAATCTAGTTCTTTTAGGGTTATAGTTGATGGTTGTTTCTTAATCCCATCTCTACTGCAGAACCGGACATGAGAGTTTCTTCTCATCCAGCTCCTCGCGAACAAAACGTTTCAATAACAATAATATTAGATGCATATTATCTAATGAATAATGCATATTACACTAAATCGTGGGATTTTTTGATATTTAATTAAATCTCGTTCTGACGCGGAATTCTTATATCTTGTATGTATAGTTAGATATATATTTTTATATATTATATAATATAGGAATAGAGGAATAGGACGTCTATTTTTTTTTTTATTTTTATGGATAATGCTGGATAATGATTTTTTTTATGGATAATGACTTTCATTTTTATATTTATACTATACCGAATCTTTGTTTTGACCTTTACTGGATCACCCAAAATATTGCAAAACTGTTTCTTTCGCGGGCGAATATTGACTCTGTCATCCGCCTAATTCCTAGGGCAGGGTCAACCTCGGAATAAATCAATTGGTTACTGGTCGATTTCGCCATCCCATCCAATGAATAATTAGGATTCGTTTGCAATGGAATCTTCTGCAGTCACAGGTTCCGTCGTTCCCATAGCTTCTCCGTTAATGGCTAGGCCTGAACTATGCAATGGAGCTCCAATTAAAGCCGTTCTCCAATTTAATTCGTTCTATAGTCAATCTTCTCAGTCTCTATTGACTTGAGGCTCCTTATTATTATTTTTAGGATGAATCGAATCGGACTCATCGAATTATGGGCGAATCCGCATTAATGCTTTATTACACTGCTTTTTATGAGATGATTCATAGGCCATCATACTGGAATCCTATATCGTTTAGATTCGCCTCCTCTCTTTCTTTCATCCTTCCATTTACTCACATCTCTACATTTTGATTCACAACCCATAATCGGATTGATTTTTCCTTTATGAAAAAAAAAAAAGATTTCAGTTGCTACAACTATATGATCGTCACATCATATAGTGACTGATTCCTTGGATCACGATAATAAGAAGCAATGAGCAGGTTATTAATTCTATAGTTATTAGTTGGGGATCGGTCTGTCTATTGTTATTTTTTTTTTTTTTTAATCCCAACTCTAAAGAAAAAACCAACGAGTCACACACTAAGCATAGCAATTTTACAAAAAGGTCAATTGAATTTTTATTTAACCTTATAGAATTAGAAAGAATCAGAATTGTTTATGTTTATTTTGATTCATTGTTTATTTTGATTCAAGGTGAAAAGAATGAAACTTTTTTTCTTGATAGGAAATTAAAAGTCCATTATTGTTCATCTACAAATATCCAAATTTTTATGCCTAATACCCCATGGATAGTTCGAACTGGGTAGCAACAATGATCAATTTTAGCTCGAATGGTTTGTAGTGGAACCCTACCTTCTCTGACCCATTCGACACGCGCAATTTCTTTTCCATCAATACGCCCTGCAATTTGCACTTGAATTCCTTTTGTATCCGCTTGCTCAGTTAATTCAATGGCCCTTTTCATTGCCTTTCTAAATGAAACTCTATTCTTTAATTGTAAAGCTATATATTCTGCAAGAATGTTAGGCTGACTATAAGGTTTTGCAACTCTTGTGATAGCAATGTTAA